GGTAAAGAAATAGATCGAACCGAGCACCTGCGCCCTTATCTATCTTACAAGGAAAAGGAAAAAATGACATTATATATATATAACATATTTAACATAGTTAAAGATAATTATAAACAAACCAAATCCTATTTTTTTATTCTAATTAGAGATACGGCTGAAATAGGATTTTAGGGATAAGAAATAAACTAACCAAACCATGGATAAATCCAAGCGAACTTTTCTTAAATCCAAGCGATCTTTTCGTAGGCGTTTGCCCCCGATCCAATCGGGGGATCGAATTGATTATAAAAACATGAGTTTAATTAGTCGATTTATTAGTGAACAGGGAAAAATATTATCTAGACGAGTGAATAGATTGACCTTGAAACAACAACGATTAATTACTATTGCTATAAAACAAGCTCGTATTTTATCTTTGTTACCTTTTCTTAATAATGAGAAACAATTTGAAAGAACCGAGTCGACCACTAGAACTCCTAGTCTTAGAGCCAGAAAAAGATAGGTTTGCTCTTTCTTCACTTGAATTCGAATTCCCATCCGAACTCAAACGGGGATTGATATTTTGTTGGAAAAATCCAAGAATCCGGATTGAATTCTCGTGTCGTAAGAAAACAAATAATAATCTGGGAAGAATAAATTTTTTTATTTAACTTGTTGATTCATATTTATTTGGACTACTTTCTCATATTTTATCATATTCTATTCATTTTTATTCGGCCTTCCCGGAGTTCATTCTCCGGGCAACTCCGTTTAACCGGTGGATTCCTTCCAACCTACTTCTTTTATGATCTCATTGGAAATCATATAAAGACAATTCCTATTTGATATAGCTATTTGTGCAAGTATTTTACGATTAAGAAGCAACTGTCTCTTGTACAGACCGTTTATTAATCTACTATAACTATAGCATACCCCTCTTTCACGAATTGCTGCATTTATTCGAGTGATCCACAAACGACGAAAATTGATTTTTTGCTTATCCCTATCCCGATGAGCCGAAACCAAAGCTCTTATTTTTTGTTGAGTAATAGTTCGAGTAAGTCTTGAATGAGCCCCCCGAAAGCTTGATGCAAATAAACGAATTTTTGTTCTACGTCTCCGAGCGATATATCCCCGTCTAATTCTGGTCATTGAATAAATGAAACTTTCACGAATAACTAATAGATTTCCTTTCTTTCAGTTATTCTTTTGCCCCTTTCCTAGTATATTAATAACAAAACGGATTTTTCCAATGTATAAACTAAAAATTCCAACGGCTTTGGCTACTATAACCTTCCCAACCACGATTTTTTCTTTTTTATAGGCGTTTCACCTCGAAATACGAAATTGTACTATACTAGGTATTAAAAATAAAACAAAATAGCAATGATAAAGAAATAGTGGATTCCATCGTTTCTATGGTTACTTCTTAAACGGTGAGGTCTTCTCTATACACCGGAGCCTTTACTTCATTTAATCAATGTTATTGCTAACTTGTATAGTTCACATTCTTCGGCTCTACCCATGAATTATCCAGTAATAGGTCTTTCACAACGAGCTCTACCTATACAGTAACGGTATTTAATTATGAAGGTTGGCTGGGTAGCTGACCCTGTTAGTCCGTTCTTGCAAGAGGGGTCTATATTAACTAAGATTTCCTCCGCTTAATGGATAACCATTTGCTACCAATGGAGAATTGCTTCTCATCTTGAATTGAGGTGAGTGGATTTACACCAATAAAAACCATAAATTTCATACACAATAAAAGGGATATGCTCCATTTTCTTATTTTTAGATAGGAAATGTAGTTCGTTTTCCGTTCTATCCTATTTGATCATTGAAATTCGAACATTGCTCTCTTTCCTTTGTTCTAGTTCATGATCTGAACGAGTCGCACATACACCCTAGTACATGTTCCTCGACGCTGAGGGCATCCCCGAAGCGCGGGGGATTTTGTGACATTTCTAATTGGCTGTCTTGTATTTCTAATAAGTTGTTTAATCGTTGGCATGTTGAATCATATACATATACATAATGGACTGGTTTAGATCGATCCTAACCGCATGATTATGAATTCCTTTTATTGAATAGAATAGTAAATAAAAGTCATAATATATTAATATGAAACTCGGCAGGGGTAATTTCAAATCACGAATTGATGCGAAATCCAGGCTATTGTCATTCAACCGCTACAAGATCAACAATTCCATAAGCTTGGGCCTCTGTTGCTGACATAAAAACATCTCTTTCCATGTCTTCGGAGACAACCCATAGGGGTTTGCCCGTTCTTTGTACATAAACCCTTGTCAGGGTTTCACGTAGTTTCAGCAGTTCTCCCACTTCCAGGATGAATTCTCCCGTTGCTACTTCAGAAAAAGAACCAGCAGGTTGATGGATCATTACCCTGATGATATAAGAAAATAAAAGGTTTCTTTATTTCGCATGATGAGGGGAAGATAAAAGAAAGATAAAAGAATAACAAGAAAAAAAGATAGAATCGAACAACCGTACGGGCATTATG